GGTAATAAAGATAATAACGAATAGAAAGGAATTAATGACTTGGACTGGGTATTAACGGTCAATCTCCGGTAGAAGGTTCCGTCGGAACAATTATTTATTTCAGGTACCTCTTAAATAAAAAAAAAAAAAAGAGAGAAAATGTGGGGAGAAATGACAAGAAGATATTGGAACATGAATTTTGAAGAGATGATGAAAGCAGGAGTTCATTTTGGCCATGGTACTAGGAAATGGAATCCTAGAATGGCACCTTACATCTCTTCAAAGCGTAAAGGTATTCATATTACAAATCTTACTCGAACTGCTCGTTTTTTGTCAGAAGCCTGTGATTTAGTTTTTGATGCAGCAAGTATAGGAAAACACTTCTTAATAGTTGGTACCAAAAATAAAGCAGCCAATTTAGTAGCATCAGCTGCAATAAGAGCTCGGTGTCATTATGTTAATAAAAAATGGCTCGGTGGTATGTTAACGAATTGGTCCACTACAGAAATGAGACTTCATAGGTTCAGGAACTTGAGATCGGAACAAAATACGGGGAAACTCAACTGTCTCCCGAAAAGAGATGTAGCAATGTTGAAGAGGCAATTATCTCACTTGCAAACCTATCTGGGCGGGATCAAATATATGACGGGGTTACCCGATATTGTAATCATCGTTGATCAGCAAGAAGAATATACGGCTCTTCGAGAATGTCTCACTTTGGGGATTCCAACAATTTGTTTAATCGATACAAATTGTGACCCGGATCTCGCAAATATTCCGATTCCAGCGAACGATGACGCTATAGCTTCAATCCGATTGATTCTTAACAAATTAGTATCCGCAATTTGTGAGGGTGGTTCTAGCTATATAAGAAATTGTTGATTAATAATAGGATAAGTCAATGACTTTGGAAACTCCATAAATTGATTGAATCGGTTACTATCCCTGAGTCTCAAAAAAGAGATCAAAATCACTGGGGATATTATGTGATCACTTGGGATCCGAAATATACGATTGATTCAAAGTAGACGAGTTGAGAAAGAGATATGAGATGGCTGAATCAAAATAATTCCTTTTTAAGTTCTATTTATGTCAGAGGGCAATATGAATGTTTTACCCTGTTCCATCAACTCACTAAAAGTGTTATACGATATATCCGATGTGGAAGTAGGCCAACATTTTTATTGGCAAATAGGGGGTTTCCAAGTTCATGCCCAAGTACTTATCACTTCTTGGGTTGTAATTGCTATCTTATTAGGTTCAGCCACTATAGCTGTTCGGAATCCACAAACCATTCCAACCGACGGTCAGAATTTCTTCGAATATGTCCTCGAATTCATTCGAGACTTGAGCAAAACTCAGATTGGAGAAGAATATGGTCCTTGGGTTCCCTTTATTGGAACTATGTTCCTATTTATTTTTGTTTCTAACTGGTCAGGTGCCCTTTTACCCCGGAAAATCATACAGTTACCGCATGGAGAGTTAGCTGCACCCACGAATGATATAAATACTACTGTTGCTTTAGCTTTACCTACGTCAGTGGCATATTTCTATGCGGGTCTTACCAAAAAAGGATTGGGTTATTTCGGTAAATACATTCAACCAACTCCAATACTTTTACCAATTAACATCCTAGAAGATTTCACAAAACCCTTATCACTTAGTTTTCGACTTTTCGGGAATATATTAGCGGATGAATTAGTAGTTGTTGTTCTTGTTTCTTTAGTACCTTCGGTGGTTCCTATACCTGTCATGTTCCTTGGATTATTCACAAGCGGGATTCAGGCTCTTATTTTTGCAACTTTAGCCGCAGCTTATATAGGTGAATCCATGGAGGGTCATCATTGACTAGCTTCCGAAATGGTCTTAAAAAAAGCTTATCCCAACTCATACCGGTATATACGATCTAGAATAGGAGCAAAAAAAAAAATGTATGATATTAGAGAATTAAAAAAAAGTAAGGGGGGTCGAGCTGGGTATATGTAAGGGCTCTAAGCCAATCCCTGTATATGTTTCGAAGAATGATTCTAGAATCCGGTTCAATAGAAGATACGGATGGTTTACGTTATTAAAGAAACAATGTATATGTGATATTAGATATTCACTAGTTATATATGGGCTATCCATATATATTATTTCCCATCCCACTGAATTTAGACGGATTCCAATGCAAGCCCTTCCGTTTTATCTGTGACTGTGGATTGAATGAATAAACAAATGAAGTCAAGCATGCATATAGAAGAGCGAAGAATTGAAAGAATGGAATGGTTCGGAACAAAGAAATGGAAGAACTGGAACCGTATAGATTTACAAAGACTCCACGGATAGGAACTAAAAACGAGATATCGAAGTAGCTCTGATGATTCAGTAATATTATTATTTCAATTCAGAGTTCTTAGTTCTTTTTTTTTTTTTCGGATAGATCTTAAGTGATGGAATAATGAAGTAATAATTCATCGGTTGATTGTATCATTAACCATTTCTTTTTTTTGGTGCGAGGAACTTAATATGAATCCATTGA